CCGCTGAGTGCTTACTCTTAAAGCGAGATGAGACTTTGATCTATTCCATAACATACAAATAGGAAAGTTATCCAGTCAACATAATAAAAAGAAAAATTTTCGTAGAAATGACAAAATGGATCCTTTGCTCTGATCTTTCAAACCACTTTATTCCTTTGTTTTTTATGATGTTTTTGAACAACGGAATGGAATCTATTTCTATTGATTGATTTATAGGCTCTGTAAGTTCTATTCTACGTTGAAGTTAATTGAATAATAGAAAAAGTTCCGTTTGCTCGATGAATTACCCCCCTAACCCTTTTTCTTTGTCTACTACTTCTTATGAATCTAAACAAAGGAATTCCGATAGACCGGGAAACGAAGAAATAGTAATCTTTGGCGAACAAGAGAAAAATCATCATTATTTCGATACAAGACGACACAAGAAAGGGTACAAAGTCCTTTTTCTTGTGTCGAATAGAAGATTAGTAAGACTTATAATCCAGTACCATTCCTTTCATTTATCCCGTCCTTGCCCTGTCTCCTCTTCCTTTGTTTTTGTATGCCTATTGTCTAGTGCTAGGAATGGGATACAAGTAAAGAATTCCATACATCCCGAAAAAATAGTATAAACAAAGCAAGCAAAGGGATTTACAGAATTTATTGATCATATATATTTAATTGTATTGATCGACAAGAATTCCGCGTTTTTTACCGACTTGATGGTAAGGAATCTCTGGATCTAGAAATTCATTTCGTATAATTGAACCTTTTCAAATTGTTTCTTTTTAAGAACCAAAAAAATTTGTGCCAAAATAACGGATGCCAAGAAGAACAAAAGTCCTTGGGCGCGTAATGGATCTTGAAGCACTATTTCGGCATCTCCCTGACCAAATCCCCCTACATTAGGATTGCTTGTTAATGGTTGATCAAGCTTGATGGATTCACCCTCTGAAACAAGAAGTTCTGGTCCTGGAGGTATAATATCAACCACTTGGTGTCCATCCGATGCATCAACGATGATTATTTCATATCCTCCTTTTTCTTTGCGTACTATTCTGCTTACTATACCCGCGGATGTAGCATTATAGACTGTATTGTTACTCTTGCTCCCATCAGGATAAATCTGACCCCTTCCCCTATTCCCACCTACATATATGGGATATTTTAAGAAGTGAACGTCTTTCTTCGTAGCAGGGTCGGGGGAAAGAATGGGAAAGACGATTTCACTATATTTCTGACCTGGAACAGGACCTATTACAAGAATATTTCTTTTATTGGGACGATAACTTTGAAAAGACAGATTTCCTATCTTTTCTTTCACCTCGGGGGAAATACGATCGGGGGGGGCTAATTCGAATCCCTCGGGTAAAATAAGAACAGCCCCTACATTCAAAGCCCCTTTTTTACCATTAGCAAGAACTTGTTTCAGTTGCATATCATAAGGAATTCGAACAACTGCTTCAAATACAGTATCAGGAAGTACAGCTTGCGGAACTTCAATATCCACAGGCTTATTAGCTAAATGGCAATTGGCGCATACAATTCGCCCAGTTGCTTCTCGTGGATTTTCATAACCTTTCTGCGCAAAAATGGGATACGCATTTGAAATAGATGTTCGAGTTATTACATATATCATGATCGATACAGAAATAGATCGAGCGATCTGTTCCTTTACCCAAGAAAAAGAAAAAGTATTTCTATTTTGCATGATCCAATCATTCATCCAGTAATTTCTACAATAAATTAGATAGGTAGCTAGTATAGTTCCCTATCCACGAGTCTGCCATTGTACTGAAATAATTCTATTGAAATAGGACAAATACCTTGAAGAGGTAGAAGTATAAAGAAAGAATAAGTCAAATGGAAAATGCTTTCTTTATGCGCGAAGAAAAATTTGGATTGATATCAGGAGATCAAATAAGTTCTTCATTCATTCATTGAATGATAAATGACTACAAGCGAAGGAGATACGCGATTTAAAAAACGGAAGATCCAATATTTCACAATTGTATCTAGAATAACTGGAAAAGTGGAAACAAGACCAGATATAATTTGGTCGTTATGAGCCAATCCAAAATCATTGTAGATCGAACCAATCATTAGTTCCCAACCATGGGTCGAGTGAAATCCAATCCATAAATCAGTAACTAAAAGAATCGAAAAAGCTTTTATTGTGTCATTTAAGTTATAGAAGAATTCCTGAACCCAAGAATTAAGAATGACAAGTTCTTCATTACCCAGAATAAAATAACCGCTTAAAATAGCGAAACATATTATATTTGTCGAAAAATGCAAAATGATATGGAGATGATATTCATTGTGTGTTTTGACCAATTGTATCGTTTCCTTGTGTATTCCTATACGAAGCTTTTGTATATTTTGTATATGTGTCTCTGGGTATTCTTTTATCATTTCATCCAACAAGAATAGTTCTTCTAATTCTAGGAATTTTTCTATAACATTTTTCTCTTGAATATCATTCAAAAAAGTTTCGGATTGCCTAGTATTCCACCAATTAATAATCCAAGGTTCGAGACTTTTTTGAAATGAGAGAGAGACCCACCAGGGCAAAAATACTATAGATGCAAGATATGGGAGGGAAATCAATGCTTTCTTTTTTTTCATTTTTTTTTATCTGTGAATTGTTAATGAACTGCTTCATTTGTCAACTCTATCTGATCTGATGTTTCTCTAAAGCACAAGTTCTATAACAAGGTATGGAACCTATGGATCTATTCCCATTTTTGTATAATAATTGACTCCTTAGATCCAGAAGGACTTAAGGAATATAGAAATAAAATTAAGGGTCCTTTTTCGGATGAAAAAAAATTCGAAATAAATAGATAGAGAAATATATATATAATATATAAAAAGTAAATAAATTAAGTAATAAATTAAGTAAATAGGATTTCCGGGTATCTCAATTAATTATTTCGAAATGTTGCACCGTCTAACCACAGCACAGGAATACGGTATCAGTTCAAAATCTGAGGCTTAACCTAAAAGTATGAATTCTGTATTACGAAATACATATTCGGATATTTGATGAATTCATACTTAATTAGACTTATTAGACTTTTTACTAGTATAAAAGAATGGAGTTGGGCCCTATACGCATACAAATACGGATACAAAAGGGTTTTGGTATAGAAAAAATGTATTCTTATTATAGTTTATTATATTTATTATAGTTGGAATAGTTGTAGTTGTTCCATATACGTTCCCCAACTTTTGTTTTATTCTAGCGGGTTGTTGCGTCAACGGAACGAGGAAATGGAATCTAACATGTTTTTCTCGAATGAACAGTCTGAGGAAACTTCAATTGTATTAAAAAAAAGGGAAATTAGCAAGCTCCTTCTATTATGTGGAGAAAACATTCATTCTTCGTTCGGTTCATTTCAAAATACTTCAATTGGTACGCGCAAGAAATAGGCCAATTCAGCAGCTTTTTGCTCAATTTCTCGCGGAGTCAAATTCTCATCAGTACGAGTCAAGGGAATGTTTCCTTGGCCTCTGATTTCCATATAAAGAATACGACGAGGAAAAAGACCCTCTTGAACCTCCATTCTGATTGATTGGATATCTTTCATAAAGAAGCGAAGGAAGATGCGACGATTTATTCCAGGGAATCCCCAACGAAAAATACACAGTATTCCTTCTTTTCTATCGAATCGGTCATAACCACTACCTACATTCCATGAAATTGTGCACCACAAATATGAACTAATGAATAGACCCGCGATCCCATAGAAAGACATCACGATTCCTTGTGGAAAAAAAATGATTTGCTGAGATGGAAATCCAGGTATCAGATTCCTACCAAGATAACTAGAAGTTCCAACCACTAAGAATCCTAGTGAACCTAAAAAAAGGATACAGGCCCAGCAAAAATTACTTGCTTTTCGAGACCCTGTTATAAGTTCTATCCATATATGTTTTGATCGCCAGTTCATACTATACTAGACCCAGTTGCATTCGATTGGAATTGAGAAAAAATTTGACTTTACTTTTCATGATGCCGAAGTAACTTTCATCAACTAGCACTAGTCTGATATGAACCATTAGGAATAATTGGTTAGATACATATACTTTCTTTTCTATTATAAAAATATTCGCCGATCGTTTTTAACCAGATATACCCGCATATCATATACATACATTTATGCGAATATCATGTATCCGCATGCATAACAGTTCTTTCGTTTGTGTTCGGAAAAAGCCACATATTGTCCCATATTACACTAAACAAATATCTGTATTATGATTCAGTGTTGAAATAAATTGATGAAATTTTGTCCCATCGGATCTAGACAATCTTATTTTTTTGGACATGAAGAAATAAAGAAGCCATTGCAATCGCAGGAAATACTAGGCCCACTAAAGGGACAAAAATGGAGGGTAAGTTAAGATCTGTCATAGAATGGGTACCTCGATTTAATATTTGTACCTATTATAAAGATATCTTATGATAAGTATCTCTATTATATAGAAACTATTCTAAATAATATTAATATTTAAGTAGTTAATAAGTGCAAGGAATGAGAACTAAATGAAGTGTACCTATTCATCTTTTTAGACGAATATATATGATAATCCGCTTTAAGTTTAAGAAATTTTATTATTCCCCGACGTGAGGAATAAAAAATGTTGAGTTTTCTTTATTTTTTTTTTTTTATTCCATACATTTAACATTTACCTATGATGAAAAAAAAAAAAGGATCCCATTTTTTCCAATTTGAAAGTCTGAAGTGATCAGAGGGAACGGAGAGAGAGGGATTCGAACCCTCGGTACAAATAACTCGTACAACGGATTAGCAATCTGCCGCTTTAGTCCACTCAGCCATCTCTCCCAATTCAAAATGGAATTTTTTTTTATGTGATGTGAAGTAAAAAGATTGAAACAAAAAAAAACTTCGTTTTCTTTTTTTCATTATAAAAATGGAGGGTAAGTTAAGATCTGTCATAGAATGGGTACCTCGATTTAATATTTGTACCTATTATAAAGATATCTTATGATA